GCATCTACCATTATACCCACAATGATTGGCCATACAATCGCTATTCATAATGGAAAGGAACATTTACCTATTTATATCACAGATCGTATGGTCGGTCACAAATTGGGAGAATTCGCACCTACTCTAACTTTCGTGAGACACGCGAGAAACGATAATAAATCTCGTCGTTAGTCGTTCTACTAAGTATTCATGTGAAAAGCCTTATCTTAATAGTTAATAGTATTTCTAATAGTATTTAGACTTAAGAGTCTTTATCTTATAGTAAGAGTATAGGTATATTTCTTTTTCTAGTATACTAATATACTCACTTTTCTGACTTATCTTATACTATACTTCACCTAGGCACTTATCATTCATTGGCGGGGGAGAACTTTTATGATAAAGAACGAAAATTCGGATAGAGAAGCAAAAGTTTTAGCTCAACATATATGTATGTCTGTTTTCAAAGCACGAAGAGTAATTGATCAGATTCGCGGACGTTCTTATGAAGAAACACTCATGATATTGGAACTAATGCCTTATAGGGCATCTTATCCAATTTTAAAATTAATTTATTCTGCAGCAGCAAATGCTAGTCATAATATGGGTTTGAATGAAGCTGATTTATTTATTAGTAAAGCTGAAGTCAATAGAGGTGCTATTGTGAAAAAGTTAAGACCCCGGGCTCGAGGGCGTAGTTATCTGATAAAAAAAACCACTTGTCATATAAAGATTTTTTTAAAAGAAAAATCTAAATTTTAGATTCCTATTTAGAAAAAAAAAAATGGATGGAAAAATAATAGAAAAATATGGGACAAAAAATAAATCCACTTGGTTTCAGACTTGGAACAACTCAAAGTCATCATTCTTTTTGGTTCGCAAAACCAAAGAATTTTTCCAAGGGTCTACAAGAAGATGAAAGAATACGGAATTGTATTAAGGACTATGTAAAAAAAAATAAGAGAATATCCTCAGGTTTCGAAGGAATTGCCCATATAGTAATTCAAAAAAGAATAGATTTGATTCAGGTCATAATCTATATTGGATTTCCCAATTTATTAATAGAAGGACGAACACGGGGAGTCGAAGAATTACAGATGAATGTACAAAAAGAATTTCATTCTGTAAACCGGAGACTCAACATTGCTATCACAAGAATTGAAAAGCCTTATGGACAACCTAATATTCTTGCAGAATATATAGCTTTACAATTAAAAAATAGAGTCTCATTTCGAAAGGCAATGAAAAAAGCTATTGAATTAACTGAACAAACGGGTACAAAAGGGATTCAAGTGCAAATTGCAGGGCGTATCGACGGAAAAGAGATTGCACGTGTCGAATGGATCAGAGAAGGCAGGGTTCCCTTACAAACAATTCGCGCTAAAATTGATCACTGTTCCCATACAATTAGAACTATCTATGGAGTCTTAGGCATCAAAATTTGGATATTTGTAAACCAAGAATAAGAAAAGAAAAAAGAAGAAGAATGGACCTTTCTTTATTTCTTTATTTCGCCATTCTGGTCATCGATAGAAAAGATTTATAAACTCTTTTCTTCTTTTTCTTAATCAAAGAAAAACGAAAAATTCTAATTCTATAAGGTTGAATAAAAATTTGATTTACCCTTTATTTAATTTAGATTTTAGTATAATTGCTATGCTCAGTGTGTGACTCGTTAGTTTTTTCTTTAGAATTGAGAATTGATATTAAAAAAAACAGGTTAACCCCACTATAAACTTAGTAACTATCAAAACTAAAGAAACTCAAAACTAATAACCAACTTATTGCTTCGTATTGTCGAGATCCCAAGAAACAGTCACTATATGACTGAATCGATCATATAGTTGTAGCATTGTAGCAACTGAAATTCTTTTCATAAAAAAGAAATCTGATTATGAATTGTGAAAAAAAAAAGGGATGTGGAAAAATGGAAGGATGATAGAAAGAGAGAATAAAGATCTCAATGATATATGATTCCCATATGTATGGTTTATGAAAAATTACCCCATAAAAAAGGCAGTGTTATAAAGCATCAACATCAATATAAAATACAAAATATACAATTACAATACAATAGAATAAGAAATAGACAAATAAAAAATAGAAAGAAAATAGAAAGAAGTATAGAAACATAGAATAAAATAGAATAAAAAATAGAAGAAATGATAAATAAAATAAAAGAAATGAAATTAAAATAATAATAGAAAATAGAGAATAAATTAATCGAGCTTCGGGTTAAGAAAAACTGAGGAGATTGACTCGGAAAAACAAATAAGAGATTTTGTTGAGAGCTCCATTGCAGAGTTCAGGCCTAAACATTAATGGAGAAGCTATGGGAACGATGGAACCTGTGACTACATAGGATTTTCTTGAAAACGAATCAATCCTAATGATTCATTGGGTAGGATGGCGAAATGAACCAAGAAAAAAATGGATTTCTTCTGAATGGTCATGGATTGATCCTACAAATGAAGGAGGAAAGAGTCAATATTCGCCCGCGAAACCTTTCTTTATTTTTAATTTTTATTTCATTTAAGGATTTTATTTATTGGCGTGATTCAATTTCAATAGAGGTAAAGTAAAATACTTTAGAAATCTTGATAAAAGAAAGAAGCATTATATATAAACAAACACACCTAGTTATCTAGTTAGTTATATATAAAGTTACCTATGTAAGAAATTCAATATAAAAAAAAAATTAGTATATTCTTTCTTTTCATTTTGATAGAATGAAATACATAAATACATGTGTATATTTAATATTCTTTATTCTTGAATCATTTCATTCGCGAGGAGCTGGATGAGAAGAAACTCTCATGTCCGGCTCTGCAGTAGAGATGGAATTCAGAAACAACCATCAACTATAACCCCAAAAGAACCAGATTTCGTAAACAACATAGAGGTAGAATGAAGGGAATATCTTGCCGAGGCAATCATATTTGTTTTGGCAGATATGCTCTTCAGGCACTCGAACCTGCTTGGATCACAGCTAGACAAATAGAAGCAGGGCGAAGAGCAATGACACGATATGCACGTCGTGGTGGAAAGATATGGGTACGTATCTTTCCCGACAAACCTGTTACTGTAAGACCTACAGAAACACGTATGGGTTCGGGCAAGGGATCCCCCGAATATTGGGTATCCGTTGTTAAACCGGGCCGAATACTTTATGAAATGAGTGGAGTATCAGAAACTGTAGCCAAAACTGCTATGGAAATAGCTGCATGCAAAATGCCTATACGAACTCAATTTGTTATTTCAGGATAGGTAAACAAAAGTAAAAGAAGAAGGAAGGAGTATTGAGAATGAAAAAACAACCACAGATTTCTTTATCTCTGGACAGACAATATTTCTTTTTTCTATTATCCCTTGCATTGAAATAAGAGATTCAAATAAAAATGATATGATTCAACCTCAGACCCTTTTGAATGTAGCGGATAACAGTGGAGCTCAAGAATTGATGTGTATTCGAATCATAGGAACCGGTAATCACCGATATGCTCATATTGGCGATGTTATTGTTGCTGTAATCAAAGAAGCAGTGCCCAACATGCCTCTAGAAAGATCAGAAATAATTAGAGCTGTGATTGTACGCACGTGTAAAGAACTCAAACGTGACAACGGCATGATAATACGATATGATGACAATGCAGCGGTTATCATTGATCAAGAAGGAAATCCAAAAGGAACTCGAATTTTTGGTGCGATTGCTCGGGAATTGCGACAGTTGAATTTTACTAAAATAGTTTCATTAGCACCCGAAGTCTTATAGATGAAAATAGGATATATCCTATCTATTCTATATATATAGAAAATAGAAATAGAATATTCAAATATCTGAAATAGATCCGATTAATAGATTGTGTCTCATGCATATATTTGAGATTTAGAATAATTTTTTAGAATTTCAGAATTTCAAAAAAAAAATTCAATAAAAAATAAAACAAAAAAGAAGCATGTTGATTATATCAAAATGAGGAGACACCAATAACTATAGTTCGTCATGGGTAGGGACATTATTGCCGATATAATAACTTCTATAAGAAATGCTGACATAGATCAAAAGGGAAGAGTTCAAATAGTATCTACTAATATCACTAAAAACATTGTGAAAATACTTTTACGAGAAGGTTTTATTGAGAACGTTCGAAAACATCAAGAAAGTAAAAAAAATTTCTTGGTTTCAACCTTACGACATAGAAAGACTAGGAAAGGGAATAAAATGATTTTAAAGCGTATAAGCCGACCCGGTCTACGAATATATTCCAACTATCAACGAATTCCTAAGATTTTAGGTGGAATGGGAATTGTAATTCTTTCTACTTCTCGAGGTATAATGACAGATCGAGAAGCTCGACTAGAAAAAATTGGAGGAGAAATTTTGTGTTATATATGGTGATTCTCCTGGGGTACCCTAATTTTCTCTCGAACTTACTATTTGTAAAATAGAGAGGAGAAGTGAATTATAGAACTCTTCCTCTATTAGTTGATACTTAAAGGGGGTTCCCTGGAATGAAAGAACAAAAATTGATTCATGAGGGTTTAATTACTGAATCACTTCCCAACGGTATGTTCCGAGTTCGGTTAGATAATGAAGATCTAATTCTAGGTTATATTTCAGGGAGAATCCGGCGCAGTTTTATACGTATACTACCCGGAGATAGAGTCAAAATCGAAATGAGTCGTTATGATTCAACCAGGGGACGTATAATTTATAGACTTCGCAAAAAAGATTCGAACGATTAGATCATTCTTTTAAACATCCTTTTCGTAGGGATATACTTTGAAGTTCAAAAATGCAATAAACTGATTCTTGTTTCCAAAAAAATAGATTCAGAATGAAAGTAAGGAATGATAAATATGAAAATAAGGGCTTCTGTTCGTAAAATTTGTGAAAAATGTCGCTTGATTCGTAGGCGGGGGCGAATTATAGTCATTTGTTCCAATCCGAGACATAAACAGAGACAGGGGTAATCCTTCTCAAGTTCTAAATCAAGTACTTTTTCAAACCCATGTACATGTAAAAAGAAAGAAGAAAGGATTCGTTTTCATATGAAATGGATATCCCCGTATCTTTCTGTAGATTTCTGATTCTTCTTTCTTTTATTCTTATGAATATGATCTAATAAAATATGACAAAACCTATAGCAAAAATTGGTTTACGTAAGAATGCACGTATTGGTTCAAATAAGAATGAACGTAGAATACCAAAAGGAGTTATTCATGTTCAAGCGAGTTTCAACAATACTATTGTAACTGTTACAGACGTACGAGGTCGGGTGGTTTCTTGGGCTTCCGCAGGTACTTCTGGATTCAGAGGCACAAGAAAAGGAACACCCTATGCTGCTCAAGCCGCGGCATTTAATGCTATTCGTACATTAGTTGATCAGGGTATGCAACGAGCAGAAGTTATGATAAAAGGTCCAGGTCTCGGAAGAGATGCGGCATTACGAGCCATTCGTAGAAATGGGATGCTATTAAGTTTCGTACGTGATGTAACACCCATGCCGCATAATGGATGTCGCCCCCCTAAAAAAAGACGTGTGTAGAAATAAGAATTCAAGAGATTCCAAGAGAAATAAATGATTCAATGATCTGATCCAATAATCATAAAGAAAAGAAAAATAATAGTATGGTTCGAGAAGAAGTAGCAGGATCCACTCGAACACTACAGTGGAAATGTGTTGAATCAAGAGTAGACAGCAAGCGTCTTTATTATGGTCGTTTTGTTCTGTCCCCGCTTATGAAAGGTCAAGCCTATACTATAGGTATAGCTATGCGAAGGGCTTTACTTGGAGAAATAGAAGGAACATATATCACACGTGCAAAATCTGAAAATGTGCTGCATGAATATTCTACGATAGCGGGTATTGAAGAATCAGTACATGAGATTTTAATAAATTTGAAAGAGATTGTATTGAGAAGTAATCTCTATGGAGTTAGGGACGCATCCATTTGCGTCAGGGGTCCCAAATACATAACAGCTCAAGATATCATCTCACCACCTTCTGTAGAAATAGTTGACACGACACAGCATATAGCTAACCTGACAGAACCAATTGATTTGTGTATTGAATTACAAATCAAGAGAGATCGCGGATATCATATGAAATCCACAAATGACTCTCACGATGGAAGTTATCCTATAGATATTGTATCTATGCCTGTTCGAAATGCGAATCATAGTATTCATTCTTATGGGAATGGGAATGAAAAACAAGAGATACTCTTTCTAGAAATATGGACGAATGGAAGTTTAACTCCTAAAGAAGCACTTTATGAAGCTTCTCGTAATTTGATTGATTTATTGATTCCTTTTCTACATGCAGAGGAAGAGGACATGAATTTCAAGGAAAATGAAAACAGATGGAATCTACCCCTTTTTTCCTTTCAAGACAGATTCACTAATCTTAAGAAAAACAAAAAAGGAATTCCATTGACATGTATTTTTATTGACCAATCAGAATTGTCTTCCAGGACCTATAATTGTCTCAAAAGGTCCAATATACATACATTATTGGACCTTTTGAGTCACAGTCAAGAAGATCTTATGAAAATGGAAGATTTTCGCATAGAAGATGTAAAACATATATTGGGCACTCTACAGAAGCATTTTGCAATCAATTTACCTAAGAAAAAGTTTTCATTTTAAATCCATTGGACTTTTTTTCATTTTTTAGTTTTTAGAAATAAAAAAGAATAGAATGAGTTTTTAATCTTCGACACGGTCCATATATTTGCAGAATAGATCATAATAAGATAGATGTATCTAGGGAAGATCCAGAAGGGGATCTTCCTTAGATACCTATGTCGTGGTATTTAACGGTTTAATCAATTTGAAAAAGACCTAAAGTTAGGGATTTCTCAATAGGTAAAGTTGCTCCAATACCTAACCAAAGAGCTACTGCGGTACCGATCAAAAAGACTGTTGTAGCTACTGGACGACGAAATGGATTTTGGAATTTATTGACATTCTCCAAAAAAGGTACTGTCAATAATCCTATTGGTACTGAAACCATTAAAAGAACACCCAATAACTTATTGGGTACTGTGCGAAGTATTTGAAATACGGGAAAAAAGTACCATTCGGGTAATATTTCCAACGGAGTTGCAAACGGATCCGCCGGTTCACCGATCATTGACGGCTCTAGAACTGCTAAGCCCACATTACATGCAATAGTGCCTAAAATTACTACTGGAAAAATATATAAAAGATCATTGGGCCATGCAGGTTCTCCATAATAATTATGTCCCATCCCTTTAGCCAATTTAGCTCTTAATACAGGATCATTCAAATCAGGTTTCTTTGTTATTTGGATAGGTGAATTATTGTAGATCCATCCCCCAAAGGAACCGGACATGATAATTTTTTATCATCCGGCTCGAGCAAGAATCAAAAGAATTACAGAAATAGATCCATAGAACATAAATAGGTCCTAGGTCCATAGAATATCTATATTTCTCTATTTCATACATATCTACATATATAATGTAGAATGACTCTATGTAAGAAAAGATTTATCAAATTCCATTTCCCCGAGTTGCAACGATTCATTGTAAAGAATTCAGTTCTGGCAACAAGGAAATGCTCAATATCCAAGTAGGCTTACAAATTCGATCATGATCAAGTGCTTTTTGGATTGTCTCATTCATGTCTTTTGGTTGGTATTTATCCCCACAACATCTCGATTGTGTTACATACAAAAATACAAAGTTTTTACTTGTTACTAATAAAGTCTAGCCCCTGTGCTTCCTTAGATCCCTTATTTAACTCCGATAGTATCATAGATCAGGGTCGATGCAGAGGAAATGAATGCATCTACATACTATAAAAAACTTACTAAGATTACTATCAAATTAATACGAAATACTAATACTAGCAATTAATTATAAGAAAATTACTAAAAAAAAAGAAAAATTCAACAAAGTGGAATAAATAGAACATTGGATTCCACATCACTTATTCTAGGGATCTTACGGAGCCTGTTCATGCATGACATGATTCGGGTATGATCATAGAAAATATTCTCCTCAAGCGAACCGGCCTATCCTATGCTACATAAAAGGATTTACGTGATGGTTGGATGCGGAGACACATTGGGTTGTGAATTCCAACGTGGCGGATAAAATCATATATCTGCATGGACCAATCAATAGTTCAAGTCACACACTCCCATAATCCATCCTCTTTTAGGAAAATATACTTCAACTATTCGATTCGTATCAAATAAACAATACTTCAGAGTTGAATAGAAGTATCCAAATAACATGCCTTATTTTTAGATAATCCATATTTGTAGCAATGAAAGACTCTTGTTCCTCCCCGATATGATAAATTACAAATATCTATGATCTGCCTTCTCTATAAAGGACCCGAAATACCTTGCTTACGTATCATTGAAAAGTGCATTAACATAAATACGGCAGTAAGAAGAGGCAATACAAAAGTATGTAAACTATAAAAACGAGTCAAAGTGGATTGGCCCACACTAGCACTTCCACGTAATAATTCTACCAAAGGCGATCCTATTATAGGAATAGCTTCAGGCACGCCTGTTACAATTTTTACTGCCCAATAGCCAATTTGGTCCCGAGGTAAGGAATAACCAGTTACGCCAAAAGATGCGGTCAATACAGCCAGAACCACCCCTGTAACCCAAGTTAATTCGCGGGGTTTTTTAAACCCACCCGTAAGATACACACGAAATACGTGCAAGATCATCATTAGAACCATCATACTTGCTGACCATCGATGAACTGATCGAATTAACCAACCAAAGTTGGCCTCAGTCATTATGTATTGAACAGAGGAAAAAGCCTCTGTAACAGTTGGACGATAGTAAAAGGTCATAGCAAAACCCGTAGCTACTTGTACTAAAAAACAAGTAAGTGTAATTCCCCCTAGACAATAAAATATGTTGACATGAGGAGGAACATATTTACTAGTTATATCATCTGCAATCGCTTGAATCTCGAGACGTTCCTCGAACCAATCATATACTTTATTGAGATAGGTAACCCAAGAAAGACTCCCCCTCTGAGAACCGTATATGAGAATTTCATCTCGTACGGCTCAAGCCGAAACACACAAATACTAGTTTCAACGGATATGGAATAGGGAGTTTAAAACTTCTTGTGGCTTAGCCGCTTGACTCGATTTGACCAAAAGATACGAAGTAAGAAAAATCCGGAATCTCTTCTTTGTGATGATAATGCCAAGAAATACAATCTCAAGTTGGCTCATCCATCTTTCTTTATGTTAATCCTGACAGGCCTCTTGAATCTTCTCTTCCCTATCTTTTTTTTTGATAGGAATTCTCTTGTTGAGACCCTATGAATCAATTGAAACCTCAGATTCATACTAAAACCACGATGATTTAAGAAAACCAAAGCTAAACTCAAAAGTTTTCTGAGTAAAAACCATTTGATCATCACTTCTTTAATGAATGTAATAACTCAACAAAATAGAGAGAAAGAGATTTCTTTCGGTCAAAAGAAGTATGAAGGAAAAAATTGTTTGATTTATAAAAGACCTATTTCCCTTTTTTTAATCCGGTTGCGAGGTCTGAATAATAGGTATGAATCATAGTTCAAATATTTCTTTTCTTGATCTATTCTATATAGTCCGTGCTCCAGAGACTAGAATAAATATCTGACGAGGTAGAATCATCTTGATAGAGATGACAGGTCCATTCTCTGTATTATCAATAGGATCAATTATAACAAGTCACACGCTCATATTCCGGAAATGAAATATCGAAACAAATAAATTTCACGATCGAACTGCCAGAATGGTCTATAAATCCAAGTCTTAGGTAATCTTAAGTTGAAGTATTAAGTATTTTAAGCATGAAGTAAGTATAAGTAAAATAATCTTTTTTGATTGAAAAACTAAGACTTCATAGTTTTTATGAACTAATTAATTGAAATTCCATCCAGTAAAACAGATGAATTATAAATTTCTAAAATAATAGATAGAAATATTGCAAATAGAGCCATTGCAACTCCCATAAGTGGTGTA